TGGGCTGGGTGGTTTAAGTGCTATGTCAGTATTGTGGGGGTTAATTAGTAACCATAAAATAAAAATTAAAAGGTCTAGTCCATTAAGCCAGGGTTTTGGGGATTTTGTGGTATTTTGTATTGTTGATTAATTGAGGGGTGGGTTTAGGGAATTCTAGTCTGGGTTTGGGGGGGGGGGGCCGCGACGGGCCTAGCCCGTCGAAAGAGAAATGGTTTTTTTAAGTGCTATGTCAGTATTGTGGGGGTCAATTAGTAACCATAAAATAAAAAATTAAAACTTTTAGTTCATTAAGCCTGGTTTTTTGAAAAATTTTGTAATATTTTGTATTGTTGGTCAATCTAGGGTTAGGTTAGTTGAAGTGTTGGTTGGATTAGTTAACACCCGTAGTTACTCAAGCTGGATAAGAGTCTTGTTTTTGGGGTTTGGCAAGATGTTGAGCTTATTCAGGTATTCTTACAAATTAGTAGGAATTTGTTAGGGTAGCTTAAACGGGGGGGTAGGGGGGGTTTGTTGAGGTAATTTAAATAATAGGGTTAAAGGTACACGTACACGTACACGTACACGTACACGTACACGTACACGTACACGTACACGTACACGTACACGTACACGTACACGTACACGTACACGTACACGTACACGTACACGTACACGTACACGTACACGTACACGTACACGTACACGTACACGTACACGTACACCACGTACACGTATGTGAGGGCTTGATGCTATGTCCTGTGACCATTAAGTTCGTATCCGTGCTGAATAGGCATGTTCTGTAACGTAGTAACTCACGAATTACTGACTATGTCCTAGATCACATGGAGGGATGTCCCGGCTCATAATTATGAGGGCGGAGGAGGTACATCGAGGTGCTCGTCTACTATTTTAGGTCTGATTTATGGCCCGCCGCGGCCCTGGTGAGTCCAAGCATACCCCGAAAAAATAAAGATACCAAATGCCTGACACCACAGTTATGTGTGAGCATGGGCTGATTAGTCATTAGTCCATCGAGATGTCTTATTTAAGAGGAACGTATGGGCGATTCTAAAGGCCATGGCCCTGAAGTAAGAACCAGATGTCAGTTATAGTTTCAGTCTAGCGACCCCCAAGTGTTATGGGCTCAGAGCGAGAAGAGGGATACGTATTGGGCGGGTTGCTGGTTTCACGGAGGATGGTAGATTAAGGGACCCCGGGGGGAAGGGGATAGTCATGTTGTGGAGGGTGTAATGTCAGTTTGGATGGTATGGTCTATGTACGATATGGAATTTATGTCCTATGTACGATTATGAATTTTCAAGTGTTGATGGATATCCGTACTGTTAGGGATAGTTTAGTTGATTAAGTATTAAATGTGTTATGTACGAATAACGTTTTATGTATTACTAGATATGCATGGGGACAATAGTTTAATGTACGATTAAACATGAATGTACTATGTACTGTTATGGATTATATGTACTGTACCATTATTAATGGGGAGGTGCATTAATGCACGAGGTACATAGCGGCTGTGCGCGGAGATGTGCTGTATGAATTACAGAGAGTAGTTTAAGAAGAATTTCAGCTTTGGGTGCTGATGGCGGGACCTTGGGTCCCCTCTTTGATGTCCTAGGAAGGTTTGCACTTCATTTTTGGTTTACAAGACCAGGGTAATTCTTATACTACGAGGACCTTCATTTGAGTAGTTTGTTCTCAATTAAGCTGCAGGCTGGCATGAGGACTAGAATTAGGAAGAAGTAAAGGAATGATGCTAGTTGACCGATAATGGTGAAGGGGTGTTCAACGGGTTGTCCTCCGATTCATGTGAGTGTGAGTAGATCGGCTACGAGGATTCAGAAGAGGGTTTGGCTGATTGGTCGGAATATTATGCTTCGTTGTTTTGATGTGTGGAGGAGGGGTATGATAGCGAGAATAGCAATTGATAGGATAAGGGCTAATACGCCGCCAAGTTTATTTGGGATGGAGCGGAGGATAGCATAGGCGAATAGGAAGTACCACTCTGGTTTGATATGTGGAGGTGTGTTGAGTGGGTTGGCAGGGGTGTAGTTGTCTGGGTCTCCTAGGAGGTCTGGGGAGAACAGTACTAGGGTGAGGAGGAGGGAGATTAGGAGTAGGAAGCCTAGGGCGTCTTTGATTGTGTAGTAGGGGTGGAATGGGATTTTGTCTGCGTCTGGGATGATTCCTGTGGGGTTGTTTGAGCCTGTTTCGTGGAGGAAGAGTAGATGGACTATGACTAAGGCAGCGATGATAAAAGGCAGGATAAAGTGGAAGGCAAAGAATCGAGTTAGGGTGGCTTTATCTACTGAAAAGCCACCTCAGATTCATTGGACAAGGTCGGTGCCGATGTACGGGATTGCAGATAGGAGGTTGGTAATTACGGTTGCCCCTCAGAAGGATATTTGTCCTCATGGGAGGACGTAGCCTATGAAGGCGGTAGCTATGACTGCGAATAATAGTAAGATTCCGATGTTCCATGTTTCTGAGTAGGTGTAAGAGCCGTAGTAGATACCTCGGCCTACGTGTAGGAATAGGCAGATGAAAAATATGGATGCGCCGTTAGCGTGCAGGTAGCGGATAATTCAGCCGTAATTCACGTCTCGGCAGATGTGGGTGACTGATGAGAATGCTGTTAGTGTGTCTGATGTGTAGTGTATGGCTAGGAATAAGCCAGTAATGATTTGAATGCCTAGGCATAGGCCTAGAAGGGATCCGAAGTTTCATCATGTGGAGATGTTTGAGGGGGTTGGGAGGTCAATGAAAGAGTGGTTGATAATTTTTATTAGGGGGTGGTTTTTTCGTATGTTGGTCATTAGGTTCTTGTAGTTGAACTACAACGGTGGTTTTTCATATCACTGGTCATGGTTAAAGTCCATGTAAGAATTATGACATACTATGTATTGTTGTTGAGCATGTTATTTGTTGCGGGGTTTGTGGGGTTTTCTTCTAAGCCGTCTCCTATTTATGGGGGTTTAGGTTTGGTTGTGAGTGGGGGTGTGGGTTGTGGGATTATTTTAAGTTATGGGGCGTCTTTTTTGGGGTTGATAATATTTTTAGTGTACTTGGGAGGTATGTTAGTAGTATTTGGTTATACGACTGCCATGGCTACGGAGGAGTATCCTGAGTCTTGGGGGTCGAATGTGGTGGTTTTGGGGGCGTTGATTGGAGGTTTAGTTATGGAGTTAGCTTTAGTAGGTTTATTTATGGGGGATGGGGTTGCTGGTTGGGGGTTGGGGTTGAAGGGTTCTGAGAGTATGGGAGTATTTGGGGGTGAGGAGGGTGGTATGTTCGGGAAGGATTCAATAGGTGTGGCTGCTTTATATGGTAGTGGGGGGTGGTTGATGTTATTGGCGGGTTGAATGTTATTTGTTAGTATTTTTGTTGTGATTGAGATTACTCGTGGATTTAGATTAGAATGAGGATAGCTAGTGTGATTGAGATGAGGAATGTTAAGGAGTAGAGTTTAATAAGTCCTTTTTGTGTTGAGACTAGGGATGATATGCTTATTTGAATGGTGGCGATTGTTTTTGGGATAGCTTTTTCGGTTCATGTTATGTCTAGGGTGGTGGTTGCAGCGTTAAGACTGAATAATAAGCTTGCATGGGGGATTAGACGGTGTATAGTTGTGGGGAAAAAGCCTAGGAGGTTGGAGAAGTAGAATGATTTGGAACGGGGGCTAAGTTTTAGGTTTAGTGTTAATTGGTTTAGCTCTATAGCTAGCAGAAATCCTAGTACAGTAACTGTTAGGGCTGCTATTTTTGTATAAAGGGGTATGGTTATGGGGGGTGCAGTGAAGGGTGGGATATTGTTTGAGATGAGGAAGCCTGCGAAGATACTTCCTAAGGCTAGGCGTTTGATTGAGTTAATTAAGTAAGGGTTGTTTTCGTTAATTGTAATTATGGGTGGGAAACGGGGTTGGTTGAGGAGAGCGAAGAAGATTACTCGGGTGCTGTAAATGGCTGTTATGGAGGTAGCAATGAGAGTTAGTAGTAGGGCTCAGGCGTTTGTATACGATGTGTTAGCTGCTTCGATGATGAGGTCTTTTGAGTAAAATCCTGTTAAGAAGGGCATGCCTGTTAGTGCTAGGCTGCCAATTGTCAGTGTTGATGATGTGAATGGTAAGGTTTTGAAAAGGCCTCCTATTTTTCGGATGTCTTGTTCGTCGTTGAGACTGTGAATGATTGATCCGGAGCATATGAATAGTATAGCTTTGAAAAAAGCGTGGGTGCAGATATGGAGGAAGGCGAGGTGGGGTTGATTGATTCCAATTGTCACTATTATCAAACCTAGTTGGCTTGAAGTGGAGAATGCAATGATCTTTTTAATGTCATTTTGGGTTAGTGCACATAGAGCTGTGAATAGAGTTGTTAAGGCCCCTAAGCATAGAATTAGGGTTTGGGCTGGTTTGTTGGATTCTAGGATTGGGTAGAATCGGATTAGTAAGAAGACTCCGGCGACAACTATAGTGCTGGAGTGGAGTAGGGCTGATACGGGGGTTGGGCCTTCTATTGCTGCTGGTAGTCATGGGTGAAGGCCAAATTGTGCTGATTTTCCTGCAGCTGCTAGGATTAGCCCTATGAGTGGCAGGGTGAGGTTGTTTTGTTGTAATATAAAGATTTGTTGAAGTTCTCATGAATTTATGTGGATCAAGAATCATGCTATGGATAGAACGAAGCCGATGTCTCCGATTCGGTTGTATAGGATTGCTTGCAGGGCTGCGGTGTTTGCATCTGTTCGTCCGTGTCATCAGCCGATCAATAGGAATGATATGATTCCGACTCCTTCCCAGCCAATGAAAAGTTGGAATAAGTTGTTAGCTGTGACTAAGATTATTATAGCAATTAAGAATAGGAGGAGGTACTTAAAGAAGCGGTTGATGTTGGGGTCTGAGTGTATATATCATATAGAGAATTCTATAATGGACCATGTAACGAATAATGCAACTGGGGTGAATAGTATTGAGAAGAAGTCTAGTTTTAGGTTGATGGAGAGTTTGATAGAGTGAATGGTTGTTCAGTGTCAGTTTGATAATACTATCTCTTGATTAGTGTGTAGGAATATAATTGTTGGTACTAGGCTAATTATGAAGGCAAGTGATACTGAGTTTTTTACGTAAGTGGGAAAGGTGGGGTGGAAATAAAAACTGGTAAGGGATATAAAGATGGGTAGGGTAAGAATGAGTATTGTTAGGGTAGATAGGGTGGAGAAAAGGTTGATTGCTTTTATTTGGAGTTGCACCAATTTTTTGGCTCCTAAGACCAACGGATAACTGCCATCCTTTAAAAGCCGGGGAAGCCATACTGTTATATATGGTAGCAGGAGTTAGCAGTTCTTGCGTACTTCCTCGGTGGATAAGAGGTTGTTAATCTCTATTACTAGATTCACAATCTAGTGTTTTGTTTAAACTATATCTACAATATGTAATACCTAGGATGATTTTAGGGTTAATTGAGAGGAGGATCAGAGGGAGCAGGTGGAGAAGGATGAGGGTGTGCTCTCGTGTGAAGGATGGGGTTATGTTGTTGATATGGTAGGTGAGTTTGCCTCGTTGGGTTGTGGATAGTATATAGAGGGTATAGAGGGCAGTGATTAGTATATTGGCTCCTGCTAGGATGATTGTGAGGTTGGATCAAGAGAAGGACGAGATAATCACGAATAGTTCTCCGATCAGGTTGATGGAGGGGGGTAGCGCTAGGTTGGCTAGGCTGGCTAGAAGTCATCATGCAGCTATGAGGGGAAGGATTGTTTGCAGTCCTCGGGCTAGGATTATAGTTCGGCTGTGGATACGTTCATAATTAGTATTGGCTAGGCAGAATAGTATGGAGGAGGTGAGGCCGTGGGCAATTATTAGAGCTGTGGCCCCTATAAAACTTCATGGGGTCTGGATTAGGATTGCGACAATTACGAGTGCCATGTGGCTTACTGATGAGTAAGCGATTAGGGATTTTAGGTCTGTTTGTCGTAAGCAGATGGAGCTTGTTATAATTATTCCTCATAGAGAGAGTAGAAGGAAGGGGTAGGCTATATACTCTGTTACGGGGTTTAGGATTAGTGTCAGACGTATTATGCCATAACCGCCTAGTTTTAATAGGACTGCTGCTAGGACTATGGAGCCTGCAATGGGGGCTTCTACGTGAGCTTTGGGGAGTCAGAGGTGTAGACCATATAAGGGTATTTTTACTAGGAATGCTATTATGCAGGCCAGTCATAGAAGGGAGTTGGATCAGGAGTCAGTAAGAGGGCGGGCTAAAATTTGGATAACCAGGAAGTTGAGGGTTCCAGAGGTGTTGTGGATGTAGAGTAGGGCTACTAGAAGAGGGAGGGATCCTACCAGGGTGTAGAATAGGAAGTAGGTTCCTGCGTTTAGTCGTTCTGTTTGGTTACCTCATCGGGTGATGATAATGAGTGTGGGGATTAGGGTGGCTTCAAATAGGATGTAGAATAGAATTAGTTCAGTGGCTGAGAATGTTATGACCAGAAAAATTTGTAATAGGACTAATATTGAAATAAATAGTTTTTTTCGTGTCAGGCTTTCTTTGGAGAGGTGGTTTTGACTAGCAATTAGTATTAGGGGCAGTAGTCAGAATGTTAGGATTAGGAGTGGGGTCGATAATGGGTCGGATGAAAATATGAGGGAAAAATTTAGGTTGTGGACGTTGGGTTGGTATATTAAAAAAAGTGCTACCAGGCTAATTAGGAGGCTGTGGGTTGTTGTGTTGATTCATAGTATTTTGTTAATTGATCATCAAGTTAGGGGTAATAGTATAGTTGTAGGGATAATTAGTTTTAGCATTGTAGGAGGTTTAGGTTGTGGATGTAGTCTATGCCGTATGTGTTGGAGACTATGACTAATAGGGCTAGTCCAACGGCGGCCTCGCAAGCCGCGAAGACTAGTAAAATTACTGGAAATATGAATGAGATAGTAAAATTTATGTTGAGTGAGACGATCGTGGCTAGTATAAATAAGGATAGTATTATGCCCTCTAGGCATAGAAGTGATGACATAAGATGAGATCGGTAGGTGAATATGCCTAGAAGGGCTATTGTGAAGGCTACTATGATATTTAGGGTGGTGATAGACATGTTGATAATTATGGGTAATCCATAGTCTAATGAGTCGAAATCATTTATTTTGTCTAAACTAATTATCATATTCAACTCATTCTAGGCCTTTTTGTATTCATTCGTATGCTAGGCCTATTGCTAGAACTGAGATGAGGAGTAATGCGATGATGAGTATTAATAATAGGTTATTGGTTTGAGCAGCTCAGGGGAGGGGGAGGAGGAGGGCGATTTCTAGGTCGAATAATAGGAATGTGATGGCAACAAGGAAGAATTTTAGTGAGAAGGGCAGGCGGGCGGACCCTATAGGGTCAAAGCCGCATTCGTAGGGACTTGCTTTTTCTGAGTAGGCATAGGTTTGTGGTAGTCAGAATGCAATGGTAATGAGGATCATAGGGATCAGGGTGTTAATAAATAAGGCTAAAATTAGGTTAATTACTTCATTCTGGGTTGTAACCAGAGCTGGCTGATTGGAAGTCAGTCGTACTAAATTATACTAAGGAAGTAGGATCCTCATCAGTAAATGGAGACATATAGGAATAGTCAGATTACATCGACGAAGTGTCAGTATCATGCGGCGGCTTCAAATCCGAAGTGGTGATTAGATGTGAAGTGGTAATTAAATTGTCGGAGTAGGCAGACGGTTAGGAAGGTGGAGCCAATAATGACATGGAGGCCGTGGAATCCAGTTGCCATGAAGAATGTTGAGCCGTAAACTCCATCTGAGATTGTAAATGATGTTTCATAATATTCAGAGGCTTGGAGTAGGGTGAAATAGGCTCCTAGTAAGATGGTAATTAGTAGGGCTTGTTGTATGTTTTTTCGGTTTCCTTCTATAAGGCTGTGGTGTGCTCAGGTAATGGACACACCTGAGGCTAGCAGTACGGAGGTATTTAGGAGTGGGACTTCCAGTGGGTTTAAGGGGGTAATGCCTACAGGTGGCCAGCAGCCGCCTAGTTCTGGAGTAGGTGCTAGGCTTGAGTGGTAAAATGCTCAGAAGAAGCCCGCGAAGAAGAAGACTTCTGAGATAATGAATAGGATTATCCCGTAGCGAAGGCCTTTTTGTACGATTGGGGTATGGTGTCCTTGAAAAGTGCCTTCTCGTACGATGTCACGTCATCATTGATATATGGTAAGGGTGTTAGTTAGGAGTCCAATGGAGAGGAGAAGGAGGGAGTGGAAGTGGAACCATATGACTAGGCCGGATGTTATTAGGAGGGCAGATAAAGCTCCTGTAAGTGGCCATGGGCTGGGGTTTACTATGTGATAGGCATGGGTTTGGTGGGTCATTAAGTATTATCGTGTAAGTAGAGGCTTACTAGAAGTGTAAAGACATAAGCTTGAATCAATGCGACGGCAAATTCTAAGCCGGTTAGCAACAGGAGGATAATAAATGTGATTGTGGCGGTTGGAGGGCTGATGGAGGTCAGGGCTAGTGTGGCGCCGCCGATTAAGTGTATTAGAAGGTGGCCTGCAGTGATGTTGGCGGTAAGTCGCACGGCGAGGGCTATGGGTTGAATGAACAGACTGATTGTCTCGATGATTACAAGCATGGGGATAAGTGGGAGAGGGGTTCCTTGAGGGAGAAAGTGAGCCAGTGAGGCTTTGGTCTTATAACGAAAGCCTGTGATAACTGCCCCAGCTCAGAGGGGGATTGCTATACCGAGGTTTATAGATAATTGTGTGGTCGGGGTGAAGGAGTGTGGTAGGAGGCCTAGGAGGTTGGTAGAGCCAATGAATATAATTAGAGAAATTAGTATCAGGGATCAGGTTCGGCCTTTTGGGTTATGAATCAGTATTATTTGTTTTAGAATGAGTTGAACTAATCATTGTTGAATTGTAATGAGTCGGTTGTTAATAAGGCGTGTGGGGGTGGGGAATAGGATGATTGGGAATATAATGATAATAATTACGATGGGTAATCCTATAATTGATGGGGTAATGAAAGAGGAGAATAAATTTTCGTTCATTTGGTTTCTCAGGGTGTGATTTGTTTAGTTGTTTTTAAGCCTGTGGGGGAAGGGTTGGTAGGGAAGGTGTATTTGTGGAATTTAAGTTGAATTAGGGAGAATAGTGAGACTAGTATTGATAAGATGGTAATAAATCATGTGGAAGTGTCTAGTTGTGGCATATCATTATGGAGAGATTAGGGCTCTCAGTCTTTAACTTAAAAGGTTAATGCTTACTAGCTTCATAATGTTCTTATAGCATTGATGATGATCAGGCTTCAAAGTGTTTTAGTGGTACGAGTTCAAGGACGATTGGCATGAAACTGTGGTTTGACCCACAGATTTCTGAACATTGGCCGTAGAATAGGCCAGGACGAGTAGATATCAGTGTTGCTTGGTTTAGTCGTCCTGGGATGGCGTCTGTCTTTAGGCCTAGCGATGGCACAGCTCATGAGTGTAGAACGTCTTCTGATGAGATGAGCATACGTACGGGTATTTCTATGGGGAGTACTACTCGGTTGTCTACTTCGAGCAATCGTAGTTCTCCTGGTTTTAGGTCGGATGTTGGGACTATATAGGAGTCAAAGTTCAGGTCTTCATAGTCAGTATACTCATAGCTTCAATATCATTGATGTCCTATGGTTTTGACTGTTAGGGATGGATTGTTAATTTCGTCTATTATATACAGAATGCGTAGGGAGGGGAGAGCAATTAGAATTAAAATGATAGCTGGTAGAATGGTTCAGATTGTTTCTACTTCTTGAGCGTCTATTGTACTGGTGTGTGTGAGTTTGGTAGAGAGCATGAGTGCAATGATATATAGGACAAGGGTGCTAATTAGGAAAACGATTATAAGTGTGTGATCGTGAAAGTGTATAAGTTCTTCTATGATTGGGGACGAGGCATCTTGGAAGCCTATTTGGGACGGGTATGCCATAGAGATATACGGGCGTTTGGTCCGTGATTTAATCTTGACAAGATTATGTAATGGTTTTACTAATATCTCATGAAGAAAGTCATAGAGGCTATGTGGTTGGCTTGAAACCAATTAATGGGGGTTCGATTCCTTCCTTTCTTGTTTCTAGGCTTTAACATAGGCGGGTTCTTCAAATGTGTGGTAGGGGGGAGGGCAGCCATGGAGCCACTCTAGGTTGGTAGTTGTCAGTTCAACGGTGGAGACTTCTCGTTTGGAGGCGAATGCTTCTCAAATCATGAAAATTATAATTATGACGGCTGTCAGTGAAATAAAAGAGCCCATTGAGGATACTATGTTTCATGTGGTGTAGGCATCAGGGTAGTCGGAGTAGCGTCGAGGCATACCGGATAGGCCTAGGAAGTGCTGGGGGAAGAACGTGAGATTCACGCCGACGAATATAACGGCGAAGTGGATTTTTGCTCATACTGGATCGAGGGTGTAGCCTGAGAATAAAGGGAATCAATGTGCGAATCCACCCATGATGGCAAACACGGCCCCTATTGATAAGACATAGTGGAAGTGGGCTACTACATAGTATGTATCGTGCAGAACAATATCTAGTGATGAGTTAGCTAGGACGATGCCTGTTAGTCCTCCGATCGTGAAGAGGAAAATGAAGCCTAAGGCTCAAAGTATGGCGGGAGATCATTTAATGTTGCCTCCGTGAAGCGTAGCTAGTCAGCTGAAGACTTTTACCCCTGTGGGAATAGCGATAATCATAGTAGCTGATGTGAAATATGCGCGGGTATCTACATCTATGCCTACTGTAAATATATGGTGGGCTCAGACAATAAACCCTAGGAAGCCAATGGATATCATGGCCCAGACTATTCCTATGTAGCCGAAGGGTTCTTTTTTGCCAGAGTAGTAGGTGACAATGTGAGAGATTACACCGAACCCTGGTAGAATTAAAATGTAAACTTCAGGGTGGCCGAAGAACCAGAATAAGTGTTGGTACAAGATGGGATCTCCGCCTCCTGCTGGGTCGAAAAAAGTTGTGTTTAGATTTCGGTCTGTTAGAAGCATAGTAATCCCTGCTGCTAGGACTGGTAGGGAGAGAAGTAGAAGGACAGCTGTAATGAGGACGGATCAAACAAATAGGGGGGTTTGGTATTGGGACATGGCAGGGGGTTTTATGTTAATGATTGTTGTAATGAAGTTGATAGCCCCAAGAATTGAGGAAACTCCGGCTAGGTGAAGGGAGAAAATTGCTAGATCTACGGATGCTCCTGCGTGGGCTAAGTTGCCGGCTAAAGGGGGGTATACAGTTCAGCCGGTTCCTACACCTGCTTCGACTATTGAGGATGCCAGTAGAAGTAGGAATGAGGGCGGTAGAAGTCAGAAACTTATGTTGTTTATTCGGGGGAAGGCTATATCGGGCGCACCAATCATTAATGGTACTAACCAGTTACCGAACCCTCCGATTATAATTGGCATCACCATAAAGAAAATTATAACAAAAGCGTGGGCTGTGACGATTACGTTGTAGATCTGGTCATCTCCCAACAGAGCTCCGGGTTGTCCGAGCTCGGCTCGGATGAGGAGGCTGAGTGCAGTACCCACTATCCCAGCTCAAGCACCGAATAATATGTACAGGGTGCCAATGTCTTTGTGATTTGTGGAGAATAGTCAACGGTTGATGAACATAAGTAAGGTAAGGTGGCCGAGTAGGCATTAGGCTGTAAATCTAACTACAGGGGTTGAGCCCCCTTCTTACCAAGCCCTGAGGTGATGTATCATGTTGAATTGCAAATTCAAAGGAGCAGCTTCAACCCTGCCGGGGCTTCTCCCGCCTTTTTTTCCTGCGGCGGGAGAAGTAGATTGAAGCCAGTTGATTAGGGTATTTAGCTGTTAACTAAATTTTCGTGGGGTTGGATCCCACCAGTCTAGGGGGACTTAGCTTAAGTAAAGTATCTGGGTTGCATCCAGGAGATGTGAGGTAGTTCTTGCAGTCCTTAGGCAGAAGTTAAGTATGTGCTACTTGCTTAGAGCTTTGAAGGCTCTTGGTCTGGTTTAACCTAAACTTCTAGTATCAGGTGGTAAATAGGGGGAGGAGGGGGAGGGAGAGGGTTGATAAGATAACTAGAGGTGATAGGAAATAGGCTTGGTTTTTGAATTCGAATTGTCATTTTATTTTTATGTTGTTTGTTGTGGGGAATATAGTTAATGATGTTGAATAGATTAGTCGTATGTAGAAATAGAGGTTTAGGAGTGCTAGTATAGCTATTAGGGTTGGGAGGATGATGCTGTCGTTTTTGGTGAGTTCATTAATAATGGCTCATTTGGGTATAAAGCCGGTGAGTGGAGGAAGGCCTCCAAGTGATATTAGGATGGTTAGTATGGTTGCGGTTATTAGGGGGTTTTTATTTCATGTTTGGGCTAGTGAGAGTGCTGTTGTGCTAGAGTTAATAATGAGTAGTATAAATATAGGGATTGTTAGGATGATGTAGATGATGAGGTTAAGGAGTATGATGTCTGGGTTATACGTTAGGATGACTCCCATTCAGCCTATGTGAGCAATTGATGAGTATGCCAAGATTTTTCGAAGTTGGGTTTGGTTCAGGCCTCCTCATCCGCCGATTATAATGGAGAGGAGACCTATGAGGGTTAATAGTGTGGTGTTGAGGGAGTTGTGAATTTGGTAGAGAATGCAGAGGGGGGCAATTTTTTGTCATGTTAGAAGGAGGAGAGCTGATTTTAGGTTTACTCCTTGGGTAACTTCTGGAACTCAGAAATGGAAGGGGGCTATTCCTAGTTTTATGGTTAGTGCTGTTATTATTAGGAGGGGTGGGATGTGGTTGTTGGAGTTGAGGACGGTTCAGTGGCCTGAATATATGAGGTTTAGAATAATTGCTATTATTAGGATTATTGAGGCTGTGGCTTGTGTGAGGAAGTACTTTGTTGCGGCTTCTGTCGATCGTGGATTGCTCTTGTAGGTTAACATGGGGATAATGGAGAGTATATTTATTTCTAGGCCGACTCAGATTAGGAGTCAGTGTGAGCTGAGTGTGGCAATGGCAGTGCCTGATATAAGTGTGAAGGTAATTAAGGTTAGGACTAGGGGGTTGATTAGTACGGGAAGGGTATAAACCAACATTTTCGGGGTATGGGCCCGATAGCTTATTTAGCTGACCTTACTTAGAGTGTGGTGTAGAGGGTAGCACGGAGAATTTTGAGTTCTCAGGGATGGGTTCGAGGCCCAGGGCTCTAGAAATAAGGGGATTTAGACCCCTATTATTTACTCTATCAAAGTAACTCTTTTATCAGACATATTTCTATGCGTATGGAGGGATGCTTGCTAGGAATACGGGCATGGATACGTGTCATATACATAGGGCTAGGGTTAGGGGTAGGAAGTTTTTTCATAGGAGGTGTATGAGCTGGTCATATCGGAATCGTGGGTATGATGCTCGGATTCATAGGAATACTATTGTTAGTAGGAGAGTTTTAATGGCAAAGTTAATTGTGAAGAGTTGGGGGTTGTGAGTGTCGTGATATGCGCCTAAGAATAGAGTAACGGTAAGAGCATTCATTATAATGATGTTGGTGTATTCAGCTAGAAAGAATAGGGCGAAGGGGCCTGCAGCGTATTCTACGTTGAAGCCTGATACTAGTTCGGATTCTCCTTCAGTCAGGTCAAATGGGGCTCGGTTTGTTTCTGCTAGGGTTGAAATGAATCATATCATGGCTAGGGGTCATGCTGGGATGAGAATTCATATATATTCTTGGGTGTCAATTAGGGACGATAAGGTGAAGGATCCGTTTATGAGGAGGATGCATAGAAGGATGATGGCTAGTGTGACTTCGTAGGAGATTGTCTGTGCGACGGCTCGTAATGCTCCGATGAGTGCGTATTTGGAGTTTGAAGCTCATCCTGATCATAGGATGGAATATACTGCTAGGCTGGAAGTTGCTAGGATAAAGAGGATGCCTATGTTTATGTTAATGAGGGGGTATGGTATGGGGATGGGAATTCATATTGTTAGGGCTAGGGTTAAGGCTAGTGTTGGGGCGATGGTGAATAGGAAGGGGGAGGATGTTAGGGGGCGAAGAGGTTCTTTTACGAAGAGTTTTACTGCGTCAGCGAAGGGTTGGAGGAGCCCATATGGGCCGACGACGTTTGGGCCTTTGCGGAGTTGTATGTAACCTAAGATTTTTCGTTCGACTAGGGTGAGGAATGCTATGGCTAACAACACAGGGAGGATTAGGAGGATAATATTGGCCAGGAACATGTTGTTAAGAAGAGGAGTTGAACCTCTGAGTATAAAGTTTTAAGTTTTATGCATTTACCGGGCTCTGCCATCTTAACAAACCCTGGTCTAGGGCAGGGTGGGGTTAGTTTACTAGATTAAGATTGTTTCATCTATTGGGCTTAGAGCGCTGGGGGTGCAGTGGGCTCTACTTCTCTTGTCCTTTCGTACTGGGAGGAGTGGGTGAATAGATAGAAACCGACCTGGATTACTCCGGTCTGAACTCAGATCACGTAGGACTTTAATCGTTGAACAAACGAACCTTTAATAGCGGTTGCACCATTTGGGTGTCCTGATCCAACATCGAGGTCGTAAACCCTATTGTCGATATGGACTCTAGAATAGGATTGCGCTGTTATCCCTAGGGTAACTTGTTCCATTGATCAATAAATTGGGTCAATTGGTGGTTTAGTTGCTTAGACTGGTAAGTCATAGCTGTATCCATTCGGAGGTTGATTTATACTCCGAGGTCACCCCAACCAAAATTTCTGGCTTAGGAACATAATTTGTTGGGTTCGCGTGGAAGGGGAGTTTATTTGTGTGAGCCAGTTAATTAAAGCTCCATAGGGTCTTCTCGTCTTATTGTTACATCCCCGCCTCTTCACGGGGAGGTCAATTTCACTGATCTGGGGTGGGAGACAGTTAAGCCCTCGTGTTGCCGTTCATGCAAGTCCCTAATTAAGGAACAAGTGATTATGCTACCTTTGCACGGTCAGGATACCGCGGCCGTTGAACTTGCGTCACTGGGCAGGCAGTGCCTCTAATACTTGTGATGCTAGAGGTGATGTTTTTGGTAAACAGGCGGGGCTTGAGTTTGCCGAGTTCCTTCCACTCCTTTTAATCTTTCCCTGAATGCACTCCTGTGTTGGGTCAACAGTTGAAATTACGTGAGATTTTAGGTGTGGGATGTTCGCGTATAGGTGTTAACTATCAGTGTATATGCGGTCTGATATAGGCTTGTGCTGGGGAGAAGGTGAGTTCTTGTTACTCATATTAGCAGTATTTCTTCTATAGATGTATAGATTGGTCCAGTGTGTGTTTTGGGAGTTAGTGGTTCTGTGTGAAATTTAGGTTTTGGGTTGGTGTTGAGCTTTAACGCTTTCTTAATTGGTGGCTGCTTTTAGGCCAACTATGGTGATAGGTGGGACTTACTCTCCAATTCAGGTTGTATCCTGGTTCTAAGGGGCTGTCCCCCCTTAGATTAAATTTTATGCTTACATTTTGATTGAGGTTTCTGTTGGTAAGCATAAAGTTGAACTAAAATTCTGGTCTGGACAACCAGCTATCACTAGGCTCGTTTGGCTTTTCACCTCTATCTGCAAGTCATCCCACTATTTTGCTACATAGACGGGTTCGTTCTTAAAAACTGCTCGCAGATAGCTCGTCTAGTTTCGGGGTCTTTGACTAAAATTCTTTTTGCCAAATGGTTTCTAGCTAATTCATTATGCAAAAGGTACAAGGGTGAATCTTTGCTTTTTGGTGCTATCAATTATAATCTTTCATCTTTCCCTTACGGTACTATCTCTATGGCTCCTAAGACATATTTCTATCTCCTATACTTTAAGCGTGGTAAATGTTTTGTTTTAAGAGTGTATTTAGTTATACGGGTGGGTGGTTGGGCTAGAAGTGGCTCAAAGTGGTCACGATAATGTGAAATCTTCTGAGTGTAAGTCAGATGCTTTAGTTAAGCTACGCTTTGGGTTCTCCAAGCACACTTTCCAGTATACTTACCTTGTTACGACTTATCTCCTCTAGTACTTGTTGATATGATGTGTTTATTTAAGGGCATAGGGTTTCCAGGTAATTGAGGAGGGTGACGGGCGGTGTGTGCGTGCTTCATTGCCGAGTTCAATTAAGCTCTCTATTCTTAATTTACTGCTAAATCCGCCTTTGGCCTATGGTTTTCACAAGGGCTTTCGTGTGTTCTTAAATAAGAAAATGTAGCCCATTGCTTCCCACCCTATGGGCTACACCTTGACCTAACGTTTTTACGAGGATTATTAGGCTTACTATTATACCTTTTTAGGGTTTGCTGAAGATGGCGGTATACAGGCTGAGTTGGCAAAGGGTGGTGAGGTGGAGCGGGGTTTATCGATTATAGAACAGGCTCCTCTAGGGGGTATAAAGCACCGCCAAGTCCTTTGAGTTTTAAGCTGTTGCTAGTAGTTCTCTGGCGAATAGTTTTGTTAGTGTAACTATTTAGGTTTGTGGCTAGGCATAGTGGGGTATCTAATCCCAGTTTGGACCCTAGCTTTCGTGTATTCAAGAGTGTTAAAGTCACTTTCGTTGAGGGGTTTAATTATAGCTATGGCTTTTTACAGCTTGGGTATTATTTAACTTTATTGTGTTGGAGTCTTAAAACACGCTTTACGCCGGGGGTTTGTTAATTTGGGTTATTCGTATGACCGCGGTGGCTGGCACGAAATTTACCAACTCTGGTGTAGTTTAACTTAGTCAAACTTTCGTTTATTGCTTAAGATCTATCACTGCTGTGTCCCTTGGGGGTGTGGTTAAGCAAGGTATTTTGAGCTACTTAGCGTGTGCTTAATACCCGCTCCTCTTAATCAGTGGGTGAGTCGGAGGGCATTTTCACCGGCTCGGGGATTCTTGCATGTGTAAGCTAACTACGAACTAACAAAAAGGCTAGGACCAAACCTATTGTGTTTATGGAGTTTAGTAACTCATCTAGGCATTTTCAGTGCCTCGCTTTGGTAGTGTAAGCTACATGAAC